ACGCCCCCTAATATGTACAATAATGAATGTTGTATCTCAACAAATTAGTGTTATAACACATCTATGTATAATATTGCATATTGTGTATTTACCCATATATACAATACCTGTATGATGAGTAGTACATCATATGTATTATCAACATAAGTGAATTTAAGCCCTCATATATCAGCATAAACCCAAGATTTACATAAGCTAAACACGTGATAATAACCAACTAGGTTGTTTTAACCTAGGTAATTGCTACGTTAACAAAACTCCAACTAACACGGGCTCCGTCTTTACCCACCAACTTTCAGCATCAGTCCTACTTAATGTAGTAAGAACCGACCAACGATTTATCAGTAGGCATACTCTTATTGATGGTCAGGGGCAGATATCGTATTAGGTAACATCTCGTGAATTATTCCTGGCATTTGGTTCCTAAGTCGAGGGCTATCCTTAAGAAACCAGCCCCTGAAAGCCGAATGTAAAGCATCTGGTTAATGGTGTCAATCTTATTGTTCGTTACCCACCAAGCCGGGCGTTCTCTTATATGCATAGGGTTCTCCTTTTTTTTTTTTCCTTTCAGCTTGCATATACAAGTGCAAGCAAAGAAATCTAGCAAGGTCGAACTAGATCTTGAATTCCAGAGAACCCATGTATCATGGTGAAATGATATTCTATAAAGAATCACATATTTGGATATCAAGTGCATAAAGTCTAATATTCTCTTCACAAATACCTGTATTATCTCCCCGGCTTCCGCGCGGTAAACCCCCCTACCCCCCTACACCGAAAGATCCTTATGTTCCTGTTAAACCCCTAAACCAGGAGATCTAAAATCAGCATTAATATTTTTATATTACATTAATAAACTTAATGCACTTTATGACATCAAGCAACAACGCTCAACAGGCCAGCTCTCATAAATAAAGTATACATTAACTTTAAAAAACCTTATAATGCCTGCACCGATGGTTATTAGGTAACCCCCCCCGGCACCATGGCCCTCTGCTGGCGTAGCTTAATTAAAGCATAACACTGAAGCTGTTAAGATGGACCCTAAAAAGTCCCGCAGGCACAAAGGCTTGGTCCTGACTTTACTATCAGCTTTAACTGAACTTACACATGCAAGTCTCCGCATTCCTGTGAGGATGCCCTTAATCCCCTGCCCGGGGACGAGGAGCCGGCATCAGGCGCGCTCAGGCAGCCCAAGACGCCTTGCTAAGCCACACCCCCAAGGAAACTCAGCAGTGATAGATATTAAGCCATAAGCGAAAGCTTGACTTAGTTAAGGTTAAGAGGGCCGGTAAAACTCGTGCCAGCCACCGCGGTTATACGAGAGGCCCTAGTTGATAACTACCGGCGTAAAGAGTGGTTACGGAAAAATGTTTAATAAAGCCGAACACCCCCTCAGCCGTCATACGCACCTGGGGGCACGAAGACCTACTGCGAAAGCAGCTTTAATTATACCCGAACCCACGACAGCTACGACACAAACTGGGATTAGATACCCCACTATGCCTAGCCGTAAACTTTGATAGAAAAATACAACTGATATCCGCCAGGGAACTACAAGCGCCAGCTTAAAACCCAAAGGACTTGGCGGTGCCTCAGACCCACCTAGAGGAGCCTGTTCTAGAACCGATAACCCCCGTTCAACCTCACCACCTCTTGTTTTCCCCGCCTATATACCACCGTCGTCAGCTTACCCTGTGAAGGCCCGATAGTAAGCAAAATGGGTAAAACCCAAAACGTCAGGTCGAGGTGTAGCGCATGGGGTGGGAAGAAATGGGCTACATTCTCTAAATTAGAGCACTACGAACCACGTTGTGAAACCAACGTCCGAAGGTGGATTTAGCAGTAAACAGAAAACAGAGAGTTCTCTTGAAACTGGCTCTGAGGCGCGCACACACCGCCCGTCACTCTCCCCAAGTTTAATTTATCCTTCTAACTAAGAAGTTAACCAAACAAAGGGGAGGCAAGTCGTAACATGGTAAGTGTACCGGAAGGTGCGCTTGGAATAACCAGAGTGTAGCTAAAATAGGAAAGCACCTCCCTTACACCGAGAAGACATCCGTGCAAATCGGGTCACCCTGAGCTGACTAGCTAGCCAACACATTTGGTCTAACACCACAACATATATAACCCCACAAAACTTAAAATTAAGTCAACAAACCATTTTTCCACCTTAGTACGGGCGACAGAAAAGGAGATAATTGAGCAACAGAAAAAGTACCGCAAGGGAAAGCTGAAAGAGAACTGAAACAACCCATTTAAGCCTAGAAAAGCAGAGATTAAATCTCGTACCTTTTGCATCATGATTTAGCCAGCAAACCAGAGCAAAGAGAACTTTAGTTCAGGCCCCCGAAACTAGACGAGCTACTCCGGGACAGCCTATTATAGGGCCAACCCGTCTCTGTGGCAAAAGAGTGGGACGAGCCCCGAGTAGAGGTGATAAACCTATCGAGCCTAGTTATAGCTGGTTGCTTAGGAAATGAATAGAAGTTCAGCCCCCTGGCTTTCTTAAGACCCCGAGGTAAAACTAACCTTGTCCCAAAGAAACCAAGAGAGTTAATCAAAGGAGGTACAGCTCCTTTGAACAAGGACACAACCTTTACAGGCGGCTAAGGATCATAATTAATAAGGTAACCTGTTACAGTGGGCCTAAGAGCAGCCACCTGCACAGAAAGCGTTAAAGCTCAGACAGATATAAACCTCTTATCCTGATAAGAAATCCCACCCCCCTAACCGTACTAAGCCGCTCCATGCCCCCATGGAAGAGATTATGCTAGAATGAGTAATAAGAGAGAATAACTCTCTCCCAGCACATGTGTAAGTCGGACCGGACCCCCCACCGACAAATAACGAACCCAAGCCAAGAGGGAACTGTAGGCCAGAGTAAACACCGAGAAAAACCTACACAACTAATCGTTAACCCCACACAGGAGTGCCCACAGGGAAAGACCCAAAGGAAGAGAAGGAACTCGGCAAACACAAGCCTCGCCTGTTTACCAAAAACATCGCCTCTTGCAAATCAAAGCATAAGAGGTCCCGCCTGCCCTGTGACTATGGGTTTAACGGCCGCGGTATTTTGACCGTGCGAAGGTAGCGCAATCACTTGTCTTTTAAATGAAGACCTGTATGAATGGCATCACGAGGGCTTAGCTGTCTCCTCTCCCAAGTCAATGAAATTGATCTGCCCGTGCAGAAGCGGGCATAAGTACATAAGACGAGAAGACCCTATGGAGCTTTAGACACCAGGCAGATCACGTCAAGTAAACTTAAATTAACAAGTAGAAACGCAGTGACCCCTAGCCCATATGTCTTTGGTTGGGGCGACCGCGGGGGAAAATAAAGCCCCCATGTGGACTGGGGGCACTGCCCCCACAGCCGAGAGCTACAGCTCTAAGCACCAGAATTTCTGACCAAAAATGATCCGGCGAACGCCGATCAACGGACCGAGTTACCCTAGGGATAACAGCGCAATCCTCTCCCAGAGTCCCTATCGACGAGGGGGTTTACGACCTCGATGTTGGATCAGGACATCCTAATGGTGCAGCCGCTATTAAGGGTTCGTTTGTTCAACGATTAAAGTCCTACGTGATCTGAGTTCAGACCGGAGTAATCCAGGTCAGTTTCTATCTATGAAGTGATGTTTCCTAGTACGAAAGGACCGGAAAGAAGGGGCCCATGCTTAAGGCACGCCCCACCCCCACCTGATGAAGGCAACTAAAACAGACAAGGGGGCACACCGAGATTGCCAAAAAGAATGGCGCGCTAAGGTGGCAGAGCCCGGTAATTGCGAGAGGCCTAAGCCCTTTTTCTCAGAGGTTCAAACCCTCTCCTTAGCTATGATCACCACCCTAATTACCCACGTTATTAATCCACTTGCGTACATCGTGCCTGTTCTATTAGCAGTTGCCTTCCTAACCCTACTCGAACGAAAAGTCCTTGGGTATATGCAACTTCGGAAAGGACCCAACATCGTTGGCCCGTATGGATTACTTCAACCTATCGCGGACGGCCTAAAACTCTTTATTAAAGAACCAGTTCGACCCTCCACCTCCTCCCCATTCCTATTTCTCGCTACACCTATACTTGCCCTCACACTTGCACTTACGCTATGAGCCCCTATACCCATCCCCTACCCTATTACAGACCTGAACCTAGGAGTACTGTTTGTCCTCGCACTTTCTAGCCTTGCCGTATATTCTATCTTGGGCTCTGGGTGAGCTTCAAACTCCAAATATGCCTTAATTGGGGCCCTACGAGCAGTAGCACAAACCATCTCCTACGAAGTCAGCCTAGGCCTAATCTTACTTAGCGTAATTATCTTCACAGGAGGATTTACACTCCAAACCTTCAACGTAGCTCAAGAAAGCATCTGACTACTAGTACCAGCCTGACCCCTTGCCGCCATATGATACATTTCTACCTTGGCCGAAACAAACCGTGCACCTTTTGACCTCACAGAAGGAGAATCAGAATTAGTTTCAGGATTCAACGTAGAATACGCTGGAGGACCATTCGCCCTCTTCTTCCTGGCTGAATACGCTAATATTCTTCTAATAAATACACTTTCAGCCGTCCTATTTCTAGGCGCATCCCACATCCCCGCTTTCCCTGAATTAACAGCCGTAAATCTGATAACGAAAGCTGCCCTACTCTCCGTTGTGTTTTTGTGAGTACGAGCTTCCTACCCACGATTTCGATACGACCAACTTATGCATTTAGTTTGAAAAAGCTTCCTTCCATTAACCCTAGCACTTGTCCTATGACACCTCGCGCTTCCTATTGCACTAGCCGGCCTCCCTCCCCAACTTTAATTCCAAGGAATTGTGCCTGAATGCTTAAGGACCACCTTGATAGCGTGGCTGATAGGGGTTCAAGTCCCCTCAATTCTAGAGAGAAGGGATTCGAACCCATCCTCAAGAGATCAAAACTCTTGGTGCTTCCACTACACCACTTTCTAGTAAGGTCAGCTAATTAAGCTTTCGGGCCCATACCCCAAATATGTTGGTTAAAATCCTTCCCTTACTAATGAACCCCTACGTACTTACCATCTTACTTTCTAGCTTAGGTTTAGGCACAGTCCTCACCTTCGCCAGCTCACATTGGCTTCTCGCATGAATAGGCCTAGAAATTAATACACTCGCTATTATTCCAATCATGGCACAACAACATCACCCTCGAGCAATTGAAGCTACTACCAAATATTTTTTAACACAAGCAACCGCCGCAGCAATGATCCTATTTGCTAGTACTACCAATGCCTGACTAGTAGGGGAATGAGAAATTCACCAGCTATCCCACCCCTTGGCAACTACGACAGCAATACTGGCCCTTGCACTTAAACTTGGGCTAGCGCCCGTTCACTTCTGACTTCCAGAGGTTCTTCAAGGACTTGAACTTACTACAGGACTTATCCTGTCAACATGACAAAAACTAGCACCTTTCGCACTTATAATTCAAGTAGCCCCAGCCATTGACCCTTCCTTACTTATCGCATTAGGCCTTCTATCAATCCTCGTAGGAGGATGAGGAGGGCTTAACCAAACCCAGCTACGTAAAATTTTAGCATACTCTTCAATCGCCCACCTAGGGTGAATAGTACTCATTTTACAATTCGCACCTTACCTAACACTCCTCAGCCTTTTCCTGTACATCATCATAACATCTTCAGCATTCCTTGCACTGAAAACCAACAACTCTTTAACTATTAACACTCTAGCAACTTCCTGAACTAAATCCCCTGCTCTCGCCCCACTAACCGCTCTAGTATTGTTATCCCTAGGAGGCCTCCCTCCTCTCTCGGGATTTATGCCTAAATGACTTATTTTACAAGAACTTACAAAACAAGAACTTCCACTACCTGCCACACTAGCTGCCATAGCAGCCCTCCTTAGTCTCTACTTTTATCTACGCCTCTGTTATGCCATAGCCCTTACTATTTATCCCAATACCTTAACTGCTATAGCCCCATGACGCCTTGACTTTACTATCATTACCTTGCCCCTTTCGATTGTTACTATTATAGCCCTAGCCCTACTTCCCCTCACTCCAGCTGTAACTGCAATGTTAACCTTGTAAAAGGGCTTAGGATAGTATTAAGACCCAGAACCTTCAAAGCTCTAAGCGGGAGTGAAAATCTCCCAGCCCTTGTTAAAACTTGCAGGACTTTATCCCACATCTTCTGAATGCAACCCAGACACTTTAATTAAGCTAAAGCCTTTCTAGGTGGGAAGGCCTCGATCCTACAAATTCTTAGTTAACAGCTAAGCGCTCTATCCAGCGAGCATCCATCTACTTTCCCCCGCCGTCCGGGGGGAGCGAGGCGGGGGAAAGCCCCGGCAGGCTATTAGCCTACTTCTTTAGATTTGCAATCTAACGTGTGGTACACCACAGAGCTTGATAAGGAGAGGATTTAAACCTCTGTTCATGGAGCTACAATCCACCGCTTAAACTCTCAGCCACCCTACCTGTGGCAATCACACGATGATTTTTCTCAACCAACCACAAAGACATTGGCACCCTTTATTTAGTATTTGGTGCCTGAGCCGGAATAGTCGGCACCGCCCTTAGCCTCTTGATTCGGGCAGAGTTAAGCCAACCCGGAGCTCTTCTAGGGGATGACCAGATCTATAACGTAATCGTAACAGCCCATGCCTTCGTTATGATTTTCTTTATAGTCATACCAATTATGATCGGGGGCTTTGGAAACTGATTAATCCCTCTAATAATTGGGGCCCCAGACATAGCATTCCCTCGAATAAATAACATAAGCTTCTGACTCCTCCCACCGTCCTTTCTCCTTCTCCTGGCTTCGTCAGGGGTTGAAGCTGGCGCCGGTACGGGATGGACAGTCTACCCCCCTCTAGCCGGGAACCTCGCCCACGCAGGAGCCTCCGTTGATTTAACTATCTTCTCCCTTCATTTAGCTGGCATTTCCTCAATTTTAGGAGCCATTAACTTTATCACAACCATTATTAACATGAAGCCCCCAGCTATTTCTCAGTATCAAACCCCGCTTTTTGTTTGAGCTGTGTTAGTTACTGCTGTCCTTTTATTACTTTCCCTCCCCGTCCTAGCAGCAGGCATTACTATGTTACTCACGGACCGAAATCTAAACACCACTTTCTTTGACCCGGCAGGCGGAGGGGACCCAATTTTATACCAGCACCTCTTTTGATTCTTTGGTCATCCGGAGGTCTATATTCTTATTCTCCCAGGCTTTGGTATGATTTCCCACATCGTTGCATACTATTCCGGTAAAAAAGAACCCTTCGGGTATATAGGAATAGTCTGAGCTATAATAGCCATCGGACTCCTAGGATTTATCGTTTGGGCCCACCATATGTTTACTGTCGGAATAGATGTAGACACTCGTGCCTACTTTACATCTGCCACCATAATCATCGCTATCCCCACCGGAGTAAAAGTATTTAGCTGACTAGCCACACTACACGGCGGCTCAATTAAATGAGAAACACCGCTTCTTTGAGCCCTGGGATTTATTTTCCTATTTACGGTCGGGGGACTCACGGGCATTGTCCTTGCTAATTCCTCATTAGACATTGTTCTCCACGACACTTATTATGTGGTCGCCCACTTTCACTATGTATTATCTATAGGAGCTGTCTTTGCCATTATAGGTGCTTTCGTACACTGATTCCCACTATTTACGGGATATACCCTCCACAGCACATGAACTAAAATCCACTTTGGAATTATATTTATCGGTGTAAATTTAACCTTTTTCCCGCAGCATTTCCTAGGCCTCGCAGGAATGCCCCGACGGTACTCTGACTATCCGGACGCCTACACACTATGAAATACTGTGTCCTCAATCGGGTCTCTTATCTCCTTAGTAGCTGTAATTATATTCCTGTTTATTCTTTGAGAGGCTTTTGCCGCCAAACGAGAAGTAGCGTCAATCGAAATAACTTCAACAAACGTAGAGTGACTGCATGGATGTCCCCCACCCTACCACACATTTGAAGAGCCCGCATTTGTTCAAGTACAAGCAAACTAACGAGAAAGGGAGGAATTGAACCCCCATGTGATGGTTTCAAGCCAACCGCATAACCACTCTGCCACTTTCTTCCATAAGACACTAGTAAAACTAGTCTATTACATTGCCTTGTCAAGGCAAAATTGTGGGTTAAAACCCCGCGTGTCTTAAGCACTAGCTATAATGGCACATCCCTCACAACTAGGATTCCAAGACGCGGCCTCCCCTGTAATAGAAGAACTTCTTCATTTCCATGACCACGCTCTTATGATTGTTCTTCTTATCAGCACACTAGTGCTTTATATCATCGTAGCAATAGTCTCTACCAAACTCACTAACAAGTATATCCTTGATTCTCAAGAAATCGAGATTGTTTGAACCGTCCTCCCAGCAGTTATCCTTATTCTTATCGCTCTCCCCTCCCTCCGAATCCTATATCTCATGGACGAAATTAATGACCCGCATCTTACTATTAAAGCAATGGGCCACCAATGATATTGAAGCTACGAGTACACCGACTACGAAGACTTAGGCTTTGACTCTTATATAGTCCCCACCCAAGATTTAGTGCCCGGCCAATTTCGCCTCCTAGAAACAGACCACCGAATAGTTATCCCTGTAGAATCTCCGATCCGAGTTCTCGTCTCGGCTGAAGACGTCCTTCACTCCTGAGCCGTCCCGTCCCTTGGTGTTAAAATAGACGCAGTCCCAGGACGATTAAACCAAACAGCCTTTATTGCCTCTCGACCTGGAGTATTCTACGGACAATGTTCTGAAATCTGCGGGGCAAACCACAGCTTCATACCCATCGTTGTTGAAGCAGTGCCACTCGAACACTTCGAGAAATGATCCACTGTAATACTTGAAGATGCCTCACTAAGAAGCTAAACCGGGAATAGCGTTAGCCTTTTAAGCTAAAGATTGGTGGCCCCCAACCGCCCCTAGTGACATGCCCCAACTCAACCCCGCCCCCTGATTTGCTATTTTAGTATTCTCATGACTGGTTTTCTTAACTGTTATTCCCCCCAAAGTCCTAGGCCACATCTTCACAAATGAGCCTACTTCACAAAGCACTGAAAAAACTAAACCTGAACCCTGAAACTGACCATGACACTAAGCTTCTTCGACCAGTTTATGAGCCCCACATATCTAGGCATCCCACTTATTGCCGTGGCACTAACCATTCCCTGAATTCTCTTCCCTACCCCCTCCGCCCGTTGACTAAACAACCGTCTAATCACCCTACAAGGATGGTTCATCAACCGATTTACTCAGCAACTTCTTTTACCCCTCAACTTAGGAGGCCATAAATGAGCAGTTCTACTAACCTCCCTAATACTATTCCTTATTACCCTAAATATACTGGGCCTACTTCCGTATACATTTACCCCTACCACACAGCTCTCCCTAAATATAGGCCTTGCAGTACCACTATGACTAGCAACAGTAATTATTGGCATGCGGAACCAACCCACCGCTGCCCTTGGTCACCTCTTGCCCGAAGGAACCCCCGTCCCTTTAATCCCGGTGCTTATTATTATCGAAACAATTAGCCTTTTTATTCGCCCCCTCGCCCTTGGTGTACGACTTACAGCCAATCTTACGGCAGGCCACCTTCTTATTCAACTGATCGCCACAGCAGCCTTCGTCCTCCTACCCCTCATACCCACAGTAGCGATCTTAACCTCTATTGTCCTGTTCTTACTTACCCTTCTTGAAATTGCCGTTGCTATGATCCAAGCCTATGTCTTTGTTCTACTCCTAAGCCTTTATTTACAAGAAAACGTCTAATGGCACACCAAGCACACGCATACCACATGGTTGACCCAAGCCCCTGACCTCTAACCGGCGCAATTGCCGCCCTTTTACTTACATCAGGCACTGCAGTCTGATTCCACTTCCACTCACTTACACTACTCACCATGGGAAATATTCTATTACTTCTTACCATATACCAATGATGGCGAGACATTATCCGAGAAGGCACCTTCCAAGGACACCACACACCCCCGGTCCAAAAAGGGCTACGATACGGCATAATCTTATTTATTACCTCCGAAGTATTCTTTTTCTTAGGCTTCTTCTGAGCTTTCTACCACTCTAGTTTAGCACCCTCGCCTGAGTTAGGGGGCTGCTGGCCCCCCACAGGCATTATTACTCTTGACCCATTTGAAGTTCCACTTCTTAATACTGCAGTCCTTCTAGCATCTGGTGTTACCGTTACATGAGCCCACCATAGCATTATAGAGGGGGAGCGAAAACAAACCGTTCAAGCTCTTACTCTCACTATCTTATTGGGATTCTACTTCACTTTCCTTCAAGGTATAGAATATTACGAAGCCCCCTTTACAATCGCTGATGGCGTATACGGCTCTACCTTCTTTGTCGCCACAGGATTCCACGGCCTACATGTAATTATTGGCTCTACCTTTCTAGCCATCTGCCTCCTACGACAAATTCAATACCATTTTACATCTGAACACCACTTCGGCTTTGAAGCTGCCGCCTGATATTGACACTTTGTAGACGTCGTATGACTGTTCCTGTACGTCTCTATTTACTGATGAGGCTCATAATCTTTCTAGTATTAATACGTATAAGTGACTTCCAATCACCCGGTCTTGGTTAAAATCCAAGGAAAGATAATGAACTTGATTACAACAATCCTTGCTATTACCATCACATTATCCGCAGTACTAGCCACTATTTCTTTCTGATTACCACAAATTTCCCCCGACGCAGAAAAACTCTCCCCCTACGAATGTGGATTTGACCCCCTAGGATCCGCCCGCCTGCCCTTTTCCCTACGCTTCTTCCTAATCGCCATCCTATTCCTCCTATTTGACCTAGAAATTGCCCTCCTCCTTCCATTGCCCTGGGGAGATCAACTTACCACCCCAGCCCTTACACTTGCCTGATCCACTGCCGTGCTTGCCCTCCTCACTCTAGGCCTAATCTATGAGTGAACCCAGGGGGGCTTAGAATGAGCCGAATAGGCAGTTAGTCCAAAACAAGACCCTTGATTTCGGCTCAAAAGACCATGGTTTAAGTCCATGACCGCCTTATGACACCAGTACACTTCAGCTTTACCTCAGCCTTTATCCTAGGGCTTATAGGACTCGCATTTCACCGCACCCATCTTCTCTCGGCCCTTCTATGTTTAGAAGGTATAATATTATCTCTATTTATTGCCCTATCCCTATGAGCCCTCCAGATAGAAGCAACTGGCTACTCAGTAGCTCCCATACTTCTGCTAGCATTTTCAGCCTGTGAGGCCAGCGCAGGCCTAGCCCTGCTAGTAGCAACTGCACGAACTCATGGCACGGACCGCCTCCAAAGCCTAAATCTACTCCAATGTTAAAAATCCTGATCCCTACACTCATGCTTATCCCAACGATTTGACTTAGCCCCGCAAAATGACTATGAACTACATCAATCGCACAGAGTTTAATTATCGCCTTAGCAAGTTTATCCTGACTTAAATGATCATCAGAAACCGGGTGGTCCTCCTCTAACCTTTATCTAGCAACCGACCCCTTATCAACACCTCTGCTAGTATTAACCTGCTGATTATTACCCCTTATAATCCTTGCTAGCCAAAATCACATCTCTCCTGAACCCCTAAACCGCCAACGAACCTACATCTCCCTTCTGGTCTCCCTTCAAACATTTCTAATCTTAGCATTCGGGGCCACAGAAATCATCATGTTTTACATCATATTTGAAGCCACACTACTCCCGACCCTTATCATTATCACCCGGTGAGGAAATCAAACAGAACGTCTTAACGCCGGCACCTACTTCTTATTCTATACCTTAGCAGGCTCCCTACCACTCCTCGTAGCCCTACTTTTACTACAAAACGACAGCGGGACCCTATCTATATTTACTCTCCAATACACAAAACCTCTGCACCTATTAACGTGAGGGGATAAATTATGATGAGCTGCCTGTCTCTTAGCTTTTCTTGTAAAAATACCTCTGTACGGAGTACACCTTTGACTTCCAAAAGCACACGTAGAAGCCCCAATCGCAGGATCCATAATCCTCGCAGCTGTCCTCCTTAAACTGGGAGGCTACGGCATGATACGCATAATAGTTATATTAGACCCACTAACCAAAGAGCTGGCTTACCCCTTTATTGTTTTGGCCCTCTGAGGCATTATTATGACTGGATCTATTTGCCTACGTCAAACGGACCTGAAATCACTAATCGCATATTCTTCAGTAGGCCATATAGGATTAGTAGCAGGGGGCATTATGATCCAAACACCCTGAGGATTCACTGGTGCAATTATCCTTATAATCGCACACGGTCTCGCCTCCTCAGCACTATTCTGCTTAGCCAACACTAGTTATGAACGCACACACAGCCGTACTATGCTTTTAGCTCGCGGAATACAAATAGTTCTTCCCCTAATGACCACTTGATGATTCGTAGCTAGTTTAGCTAATCTGGCTCTCCCACCTCTCCCTAATCTAATAGGAGAACTAATGATCATCACTTCCATATTTAACTGATCATATTGAACCCTACTTCTCACTGGATTAGGCACATTAATTACAGCAAGCTACTCCCTTTATCTGTTCTTAATAACCCAACGGGGGCCCCTGCCCTCCCACATCATCGCCCTTGAACCCACCCACACCCGGGAACACCTACTTATTACTTTACACCTCATCCCCATTGTCCTCCTAATTCTGAAACCGGAACTTATGTGAGGTTGATGTTTCTGTAGATATAGTTTAACCAAAACATTAGATTGTGATTCTAAAGACAGAGGTTAAAGTCCTCTTATTCACCGAGAGAAATCTGTTGATGTTAGAGACTGCTAATCTTCTATCCCCTTGGTTAAATTCCGTGGTTCACTCGTGCTTCTAAAGGATAACAGCTCATCCGTTGGTCTTAGGAACCAAAAACTCTTGGTGCAAATCCAAGTAGTAGCTATGCACCCGACTACACTCATCCTAAGCTCAACCCTTTTAATCATCTTCGCACTTCTCACTTACCCCCTTATCACCACCCTAAACCCAATCCCCCAACATGAAAACTGAGCCCTTACTCACGTAAAAACCGCTATCAAAACAGCTTTCCTAGTAAGCCTACTCCCCCTCTTTATTTTCCTAGACCAAGGAACCGAAACAATTGTTACTAATTGACAATGGATAAACACCACAACCTTCGACATCAACCTCAGTTTTAAATTTGACCACTATTCCATTATTTTCACCCCCATTGCCCTCTACGTAACCTGATCTATTCTCGAATTTGCATCCTGATATATACATGCCGACCCCAATATAAACCGATTCTTTAAATATCTCCTCCTCTTCCTAATTGCCATAATTATCTTAGTAACCGCCAACAACATATTCCAACTATTTATCGGCTGAGAAGGAGTTGGCATTATATCGTTCCTCCTCATTGGATGATGACACGGCCGAGCTGACGCTAATACAGCTGCCATACAAGCTGTGATTTATAACCGAGTCGGAGACATTGGACTTATTCTAAGCATAGCATGATTCGCAACAAACCTTAACTCCTGAGAAATTCAACAAATATTTGCCTCTTCAAAAGGACTTGACCTTACACTCCCACTCATAGGCCTCATTCTAGCCGCCACCGGTAAATCAGCGCAATTTGGACTTCATCCGTGACTTCCTTCCGCGATAGAAGGTCCTACGCCGGTATCTGCCCTACTTCACTCTAGCACTATAGTCGTAGCGGGCATCTTTCTTTTAATTCGACTCCACCCTCTTATAGAAAATAACCAAACAGCCCTAACCACCTGCTTATGTCTAGGAGCCCTCACCACCTTGTTTACTGCTACCTGCGCCCTAACACAAAACGACATCAAAAAAATCGTCGCATTTTCTACATCAAGTCAACTGGGACTGATAATAGTAACCATCGGACTTAACCAACCACAATTAGCCTTCTTACATATCTGTACCCACGCATTCTTTAAAGCTATGCTATTCCTCTGCTCCGGCTCAATCATTCACAGCTTAAATGATGAACAAGACATTCGTAAAATAGGAGGCATACATAACCTTACCCCCCTTACTTCGTCCTGCCTTACAATTGGAAGCTTGGCACTTACTGGAACTCCATTCTTAGCAGGATTCTTTTCCAAAGATGCTATTATTGAAGCCTTAAATACCTCTCACCTTAACGCCTGAGCCCTCATTCTTACCTTACTGGCCACCTCTTTCACTGCCGTTTACAGCCTCCGAGTAATCTTCTTCGTCTCTATGGGACACCCCCGCTTTACAGCTGTAACCCCTATTAATGAAAACAACCCCTCCGTAATCAACCCGATCAAACGACTAGCCTGAGGAAGCATCATTGCAGGACTTCTAATTACCTCAAACTTCCTGCCCTCCAAAACCCCAGTAATAACTATACCTCTCTCATTAAAATTGGCCGCCCTCCTAGTTACCATCTCAGGCCTTCTAATTGCATTAGAACTTGCATCATTAACTGGTAAACAGTTTAAAACTACGCCCAACCTCGTTACCCATAACTTCTCAAACATACTTGGGTTCTTTCCTGCCGTCGTCCACCGATTAGCCCCAAAACTAAACTTAACCCTAGGACAAACTATTGCCAGCCAGATAGTAGATCAAACATGATTTGAAAAAATCGGCCCGAAAGGAGTTATCTCAACTAACCTACCCATAGTCACAACAACAAGCAATATCCAACAAGGCATAATTAAAACATACCTCACTCTATTTTTCCTCTCAACAGCTCTGGCCGTTCTACTTACATTAACCTAAACTGCTCGAAGCGCCCCTCGACTTAACCCCCGAGTTAACTCCAACACCACAAAAAGTGTTAATAGAAGCACCCACGCACATGCAATTAACATCCCACCGCCGTAAGAGTATATTAGAGCCACGCCACTGGTATCACCCCGCAAAACAGAAAACTCCTTAAATTCATCTACCGCCACCCACGAGGTTTCATACCATCCACCCCAAAACCAACCCGCTACCAACACCACCCCCACTGTATATACCACTACATACCCTAAAACCGAACGATCCCCCCAAGACTCAGGAAAGGGCTCAGCAGCCAAAGCCGCTGAATAAGCAAACACTACGAGCATCCCTCCTAAATAAATCAAAAATAATACCAATGATAAGAAAGACCCCCCATGACCGACCAAAACCCCACATCCCACGCCTGCCGCTACAACCAACCCCAAAGCAGCAAAGTATGGGGCAGGGTTAGAAGCAACAGCCACAAGCCCTAAAACCAACCCAAAAAGAAATAAAGACACAAGATAAGTCATAATTCCTGCTCGGACTTTAACCGAAACTAATGACTTGAAAAACCACCGTTGTTATTCAACTACAAGAACCTAATGGCCAACCTCCGAAAAACCCACCCACTCCTAAAAATTGCTAATGACGCACTAGTCGACCTCCCTGCCCCCTCTAATATCTCAGTCTGATGAAACTTTGGTTCACTCTTAGGCCTATGTTTGGCCACCCAAATTCTTACCGGACTCTTCCTAGCCATACACTACACCTCCGATATTTCAACAGCTTTTTCCTCTGTGTGCCATATCTGCCGAGATGTAAGTTACGGCTGACTCATCCGGAATATCCACGCTAACGGAGCATCTTTCTTCTTTATCTGTATTTATATACATATCGCCCGGGGACTCTACTACGGGTCCTACCTATATAAAGAAACCTGAAATATTGGGGTAGTATTACTACTTCTAACTATAATGACTGCCTTTGTAGGCTACGTTCTTCCATGAGGACAAATATCCTTCTGAGGAGCCACTGTAATCACAAACCTCCTCTCCGCTGTCCCTTACGTAGGAGGTGCCCTTGTACAATGAATTTGAGGCGGATTTTCTGTAGACAACGCCACCCTAACCCGATTTTTCGCCTTTCACTTCCTATTCCCCTTCGTTATTGCAGCCGCCACAGTACTTCACCTTCTATTTCTACATGAAACCGGGTCCAATAACCCAGCAGGGATTAACTCCGACGCCGACAAAATCTCATTCCACCCCTACTTCTCGTACAAAGACCTCCTCGGTTTCGTAGCTATATTGCTTGGCCTAACAACCCTAGCTCTTTTCGCACCTAACCTCCTAGGAGACCCGGACAATTTCACACCAGCCAACCCCCTAGTTACCCCACCACACATCAAGCCCGAGTGATACTTCTTATTCGCCTATGCAATTCTCCGATCTATCCCCAATAAACTAGGAGGGGTACTCGCCCTTTTATTCTCAATCCTCGTCCTCATAGTTGTCCCGATCCTCCACACCTCCAAACAGCGCGGACTAACCTTTCGACCACTAACTCAATTCTTATTCTGAACCCTGGTAGCAGACATACTAATCCTCACCTGAATTGGGGGCATGCCTGTAGAACACCCATTTATCATTATCGGCCAAGTTGCCTCTGTGATTTACTTCACCATCTTCCTAGTCCTCGCCCCCTTAGCCGGTTGGGCCGAAAATAAAGCCCTTGAATGAGCCTGCCCTAGTAGCTCAGCGCCAGAGCGCCGGTCTTGTAATCCGGAAGTCGGAGGTTAAAACCCTCCCTAGTGCTCAGAGAGAGGAGATTTTAACTCCCACCCTTAACTCCCAAAGCTAAGATTCTAAATTAAACTACCCTCTG